AATTAAATTTAAATAATTATATAAATAATTATAATTAAATAAATATAAATATATAGAATATAGAAATAGAATTCAATAATATAGAATATAGAATTAAATAAATATAATTAAATAAATATAGAAATAAAAATATAGAAATATAAAAATAAAAAAATATAAATATTATAATTATAAATATAAATAATTATAAATATAATATAAATATAATAAATATTATAAATATATATATAAATATATATATATATATATATATATATAATAATAATTATATATTATATAATAATAATAATATATAATTATAATATAATTATAATATTAATATTATATAATTATTATATAATTATATAATTTATATAATATAATATTTTATATTAATATATTAATAATATTAATAATAAATATTAATAATAATATGAAATATTAATATAAAATAATAATATTAAAATATAAATAAAAAATAAATATAAATAATATTAATAAATAATATATAAAAATTATAAAAAAAAGAATATAATAAATAATAAAAGAATATAATAAATAATATAATATATAATAATATAAATAAATAATATAATTATAATAATATATAATATAATAATAATATAATTATATAAAATTAAAATAATATAAAGAATATATATATAATAATAATATAATATATATAATTATAATATAATAAAATATATTATTAATATAATTTAAGATAAATATAATAATAATAATATAATAAAAATAATAAAATATATATATATATATAATATAATATCTAATATCTAATTATCTAATTATAATAATAATATAAATATAAAAATATAATATAAAATCTAATTATAATAATAATATAAATATAAAAATATAATATAAAATATAATATCTAAAATAGAATATAATTCTAATATCTAAAATCATTTGCCCTATATGCGCAAATATAATTCGGGCAAATTTTCCCCCGGAGTAGAACAAGAACCTAAAATAATTGAAAGGACCCATTCAGGAACAAGAAAATTACATCGTGATTTTAATTTCGATGAAACAATACATCAATGAGAAGTTAGTTCAATAAGTTCATAAAATTCTTTTTTCTACATTATAGAATACAGGGAACGGTAAGGAGGCCAAAACTCATGTTAAAAAAAAAAATTAAAGAAAAGCAAAACGAAAACAGTTATAAAAAAACAGTAAAAAAAAAAAAAAAAGAAATAGGACTGGAATCGACACATTGATTTTTTCGCAATTTTTTTGAACCGTATGCATCCAAAGGTGCACGTACGGTTCCCCAGGGATACAATTTTGCCCTAATCAACCGACTTCATCGAGAAAGATTACTTTTTCTAGGCCAAGAGGTTGATAGCGAGATCTCGAATCAACTTGTTGGTCTCATGGTATATCTCAGCATAGAAGATGATACTAGGGATCTTTATTTGTTTATAAACTCTCCAGGCGGATGGGTAATACCAGGAATAGCCATTTATGACACTATGCAATTTGTGTCACCCGATGTACATACAATATGCATGGGATTAGCCGCTTCAATGGGATCTTTCATTTTGGTCGGAGGAGAAATTACCAAACGTCTAGCATTCCCTCACGCTTGGCGCCAATGAGTTTTTTTTATAAGACTATGCCTTCGCTCTATCGAATATGAATCAAAGAAAATAAAAAATATAAAAATATAAATAATATAATTATAATATTAAAAATAAATAATATAATATTTAATATTAAAAATTAAAAAATAAAAGAAATATAAATAATATTAAAATAAAATAATAATAATAAATAATATTAAAAAAAAAATATATATAATAAATAAATAAAAAAAGAATAAGTAATAATAGCATGGCACTTCGAGTTCGATATGAGCAAACCATTATTGTTTTTTCCTAACATGAGATTTTGTATCGAAATAGTAGTATGAAAGAAGGGTTATTACCAATTTGATCTTATGTGTCAAGAGTTAATTTCAGCGTCACAAACCATTTTTCTTCCACACCAGAAGTCTCTTTCTTATCTTTATGTTATCAGAGAAAGAGTAAAAAAATGGATAAAATTTTTTTATCCTTCTTGGATCGTATCAAAAAGAAACTTTGGGATTGCTAAACCACAGACAAGATAAATAGATAAATTCTATATATATAAAGCAACAGAACCATCATAGTATTTTTCTTTACTACTACGAAAGGAAGGGTGGTAAATGGATCATCTAAACATTTGGATCGGATGAGTTCTATTTCTTCTTTTCGATAGAAGAAATTCTATCGAAAAAGGCAGAAAAAATAAATTCCATTGCAGAGCCGTATGCAATGTACAAAAGATGCCCGTACGGTTGTTTAATTCTCTTTTTTTATTCTTGTTATTTGGATTCCCTCTTACTTTAATCAAATCGTGCGAGATATACATAGAAGAACCGTTCATGATGTTATATCAATATCATCAGGGTTATGATTCACCAACCTGCTAGTTCTTTTTATGAGGCACAAGCAGGGGAATTTATCCTGGAAGCAGAAGAACTGTTGAAGCTTCGCGAAACCCTCACAAAAGTTTATGTACAAAGAACGGGCAACCCTTTATGGGTTATATCCGAAGACATGGAAAGGGATGTTTTTATGTCAGCAACAGAAGCCCAAGCTCACGGCATCGTTGATCTTGTAGCGGTCGAAAATGAGAATACTGGGGATTTTATATAAATATATAATTTATAATTATATATATAATTTATATAATTTATATAATTTATAATTCCATATTCCATTTCAAAATTAGAATTTTCCGTGATTTGATATTGAATAGAAATCATTCATAATCATCAACCATCAGGTTAAGATCGATCTAAGCCAACCCACTCTATTCTATCTAGAATGAGATTATATAGACACGACATGCCAACCATTAAACAACTTATTAGAAACGCAAGACAGCCAATAAGAAATGTCACGAAATCCCCCGCTCTTCGAGGATGTCCTCAGCGTCGAGGAACATGTACTAGGGTGTATGTGCGACTCGTTCAGTTCAGATCATGAGTTTGAAGAAATGCAAAATTTTTTTCCAGTATCAATGACCACTACTAATGAATAGGATAGATAGAGTGAAAGACCGCCATTTAATTTACTATCTAAATGACTATCTAAAAATGAGGATCTATCATCTACCTATTATGTTATGGAATGGAATTTATGGTTTCTATTGGTGCAAATCCAATCACTCCGTTTTAGATGAGAAGCAATTCTCCATTGGTAGCAAATAGTTATCCATTAAGCGGAGGAAATAATCTTATAAGAAGCAAAAAGGTTATGCTCCTATTCTTGAAAAAAACGGACTAACAGGGTCAGCTACCTAGCCAACTTTCAGAATTAAATGCCGTCACTGTATGGATAGCTTTTTTGTGAAAAGTACTATTACTTTCTAATTATAATTAGAATAAATAAAAATTCTAATTGAAAAAGGATGGGTAGAGCCAAAGAGTGTGAACTATACAAGTTCACAATAAAATTCGATGAAATGAAAGAAGAGGCTCCGGTGTATAGAGAGGACCTCACCGTTTCAAAAGTTGCCATAGAAACGAGGAAACCCACTATTTAGTAGTTAGTAGCAGTCTAATTTCTTATTTCCAGGCGAGATACCTGGAAGGAAAAAATCGTGGTCGGGAAGGTCATAGTAGCAAAAGCCATTGGAATTTTTATTTTATATATCGGAAGAATCCGTTTTGTTATTAATCGACCGGAGGAAAAGGATGACTGAAAGAAGAGAAATCCATTAGTTATTCAAGAAAGTTTCATTTGATTCAATGACCAGAGTTAAACGGGGATATACAGCTCGAAGACGTCGAAAAGGAATTCGTTTATTTGCATCAACCTTTATAGGGGCCCATTCAAGACTTACTCGAACGAGTACTCAACAAAGAATGAGAGCTTTGGTTTCCTCTCATCGAGATAGGAGCAGGAAAAAGAGAGATTTTCGTCGTTTGTGGATCACTCGGATAAATGCAGTAACTCGTGAGGATAGGGTATCCTATAGTTATAGTCAATTCATACACAATCTGTACAAGAAACAATTGCTTCTGAATCGTAAAATACTTGCGCAAATAGCCCTATCAAATAAGATTTGTTTTGATATGATTTCCAATAAAATAATCAATCAATCAAATACAAAAATCAATCAAATATCAAATACAAATAAAGGAATAAAAGAATCTTAATAGAATATGAATATATAGAATATCTTAATAGAATATACTATACAGGAAACAAGAATGATTGAAACAGAATTTCCCGGAGAATGGACTCCGGGAAGATAGAAGAAAAATAAATGAAGATTTGAGTAGTAGGAATAAACGAGCATCTTTCAAGAAAAAACAGATTTATTCCCCATTTTTCCTTTTTTATAACACAAGAATCAACTCTGGATTCTAGGTTTTTCGAGCAAAACATTAATCTGAGCGATTGGAGTTTTGAGAAGTATGTCTATTTATTTTTGGTTCTAGGACCAGTAGTTCCAGGGATCGACTCCGCTCTCTCCAATTGTTTCTCATTATTACGAAAAGGTAACGAAGATAAAATACGAGCTTGTTTTATAGCAATAGTAATTAATCGTTGTTGTTTCAAGGTCAACCTATTCACCCGTCTAGATAAGATTTTTCCTTGTTCACTAATAAATCGACTAATTAAACTCATGTTTCTATAATCGATTCGATCCCCCGATCCAATTGGGGGTAAACGCCTACGAAAAGATCGCTTGTATTTACGAAAAGGTTGTTTGGATTTATCCATGGTTTGCTTATTCCTTGTTTGTTTATTCCTTATCCTTACATATAAATTCTAAATAAAATAATCTATAAAATATAAAATAAAATTATTTTTTTTTTTCATTTAAGATCCGACCAAAATAGGATTTGGTTTGTATTATCTATGTGAAGGTGTAAAGTTCTTACTCTTCCCGCTCCTTGGAAAAATTACACATGCATTCTGTTCCATCTATTTCTTTATTTCCCCATGAATCGTATATTTTTTACAATAGCGACAAAATTTTCTCAATTCTAATCGATTGGGTGTATTGTGTCGATTCTTTTGAGAAATATATCTAGAAATGCCCGGCGATTCTTTATTGACACCCTTTCGAACACAACTGGTACATTCAAAAATAACTATAATTCTGATATCTTTACCCTTGGCCATGAACCTCCTTTTCATTTTTGATCGACTTCACTTTTTAACTCTCCTCATTTTCTTTTTTATCCGAACAAAAAAAAGAAAATAAGAAAGAAGAAGAAAATAAAAAATCTATATCTATATTTACTAACTAGAGATGGAATTTCGAAAGATTTTTTATTTTCTTTTAAAAATTTAAAATTATTAGAATTCGAATGACTTCGAAGTACTATAATCTAATTACTATGAATTACTATAACAATAAAGAAAGAGAGTCATATTCATTAATAGAAGAATATTAAGAATATAGTAATAATTAAGTAATACAATTTTTTCTAACTAGGAATTATTCCTATCCTAATTCCTAATCTCAGTATTTCATTTAAGTATCTTCTTCTATGTTATATGTTCGAATTTCGTGGAACCACCCCTAGACTGGATCCAAATTTCCATTTCTTTTATCCCAAATTATATCGTAGATTCACTGTATTTTGACTGAGGTTCGATACACTTTTTATTTCCTATCCTAAAGAAAAGGGGAGCGAAATTGAAGCCATGTTACGTAGAATGGTATCTAAAATCTTCTTCATTTCTTCACATATCAATACAAGAATTCAATCAGAATGAAAAAAAAGGGAATGACAAGGCATCTGGAAATAAACGATTAATTTCTATCAATAGACCCGCTAAAGACCCAAACCATAGAGTGGTTAGCACAGGTGCCGTGGAGAGATATGTTTTTATATCTCGCATTTAAAATCCTCCTTCTTCTTTATATATTTTTTAATTAGAAATTATAAAATTATAAATTATATAAATTATATTTATATAAATTATATATTAATTATATATTATATATTAATATTAATTATTAATTATATAAATTATAATATAAATATATTGTTATATCTATACTATATAATCTATATATCTATTCTATATTTATATATCTATTATCTATGATTTCTTATGATTTCTATGATTCTATTCTATATTCTATTAATATCTATTAATAATTATATATATTAATAATAATAATTTTAATTAATTAAATATTAAATTAGAAAATTTTAATTATATATATTATCAGTATATTAGAATATTAAATATTAAGAAAGTAATATAAATAAGAAATAAAATAAATATAATTAAATATAATATAAATATAATCTAAAAAATAGAATAATAATCTAATATTATTATTCTAATATCTAATATTAGAATTAGAATAATATAATAATAATATTATATAAAAAAAGATTAAGATAATAAAATAGAAAAATATAAAAAATATAATAAAATAGTAAATATTTAAATATTATATTTTAATATTAAAATATTAATATTATTAATATTATATTATATATATTATATTATAATATACTGATACTGATAAAAAAAAAAAAGACGAAAAATACTATACCTAATACTATAAAGTATAAAGATAAAGATACTATAAATATAAAATAGTATTAACTATTAGAACTATTAGAATAGCATTATTATATACTATTACTAGAATTAATACTCTAATTAATAATTTAATAATTAAAATAATAATAATTAATTAGAATTTAGAATTCTTTTTTTTTTTTTTTTACTATAACTTTTACTATAACTAAAACTAATACTATAAAAACTAAAACTAATACTATAAAATAAAAATAGAATTAATTACTATAAAATTAATTAGAATTTCTATTTTTTTCAAGCCCGCGTCGGAACAAAATACGTGTCAATGCTGGAATTTTAATGATTCTGATGCTATCTTTATCTTGACTGCGTCTCATTACTTTTTTGTCCAAATAGTGTTGGACAAATGGTCCATTCATATCCAATAATGAATATGTAGCGGGTATAGTTTAGTGGTAAAAGTGTGATTCGTTCTATTAACAACTTCAATAGTTAAGGGGTCTTTCCATTTTTTCTTTTTCATATTCAGATCAAAAACTTTATTTCTTAAAAAGATTTAATCCTTTACCCCTCAATAGGATATTTGAGGAAAGAATATACATTCTCACGATTTCTATCCATCAGAATTTGAATAAAAAAATGGGATTGGATTATGGAGTCGAGAAGCATAATTTTTTTGATTGGATCAATTCTTCCAATTGAATGAGTATGAATAAAGGATCTATGGATGATAGTATAAAACTTTCAATCGTAACTAAATCTTCAATTTTTGTGCTGAACTGGAAAAGGGAAATTGAAGCCAAATAGCTAGAAAACGATGGTTTTGGTTTACTAGAACCCTCGGCTTATTGTTTCAGCTCGGTAGAAACAAAATTCTTTTCCTTAGGATCCCACGAGTAGAAATAGGGAACGAAGTAACTAGACTAGAAAGATTTGATAGAAT